CAATGGAATTCTGTCTGCTATTTTCGTTTTTATTAGAAAGTGCTTCTGAATTGATCTTCTCTTTTAAAAATTTTAAATTTTTTTGTTGAGGAATAACTTAACCTTTGAATAAAATGTTTCTTGTAGAAATATCAATAAATATTTCAACCTAGCGTTTTTTATTACGAAAAAATTATACATTGCGTTAGTTCACGAAACATTACAAGAATTCTATCTCTTTAAAAAAAGTATTTATTTTTTTGTAGTGCAATTCTGTCGATTTTTTTTTCGTTCCTATTCTCCTTTCTCAGAAAAAGGGACTTTACTTTAAAGAAAGCAAAGTAAAGGATTACTTCGTTCTTGATAGTTATTTAATTAATCGGTGGATAGGAGCATACTCTGGATCGGAATCGTGGGGAGTACTCCTTCATCATTTCTACCAACGTAAAGCCCCAATTAGAATCCCTTTTTATGCAGTATGCACAGAAAAATCCTGTTGAATAACTTACATAATCTCTATTACGAATCCTTTGTGTACCTTGGTGTTCCTAACTATCCACTTTTTTGGTCAAAAATACCCCGTAAGGCTAATACATGTACATGTATGCTAATAATTCTAACTAGTAAAATCCCTAGACAGTTGCTCTTTTGAACCCGCTTCAAGTCATGATGACTAATCACTCAATCTTGGGGTAAACAGTCTATAATGCTTATGTTTACTTTCACTGAACTCTTGTACATAGGAAATGAGACTGAATCTTTTTACTGCAAAATAAGAAGCCGTTTTTTTCACTCATAGAACTATCTTGTTTTGTTCATCAACCCGAATGATGAATAAAAAATTTAAAAATATCTATATATTCAACTCATGAAATTTTCTTTATAGAAAGGAAATAAATAGAGGAAATTTGATGTCTCAACGAATCACACGTAGAGATATTGATAACACACATAGAGTTAATGGTATTTCATAACTAATTGATTGAGCAGCAGCCCGTAAACCACCTAAAAAGGAATATTTATTATTTGATCCATAACCTGACATAAGAAGGCCCACGGGAGCAATACTTGAAATGGCAATCCATAAAAAAACACCAATATTTAAATCCGATAAAACAAGGTGATATCCAAAAGGAATTACTAAAAAACTTAGTAGAATTGATGTGACTGCTATGGATGGTCCAATACTGAATAGACGAATATCTCCTCTTGATGGAAGAAGATTCTCTTTGAAAAGTAATTTTATACCATCTGCTAAAGCTTGCAAAATTCCCAAAGGCCCGGCGTATTCAGGTCCAATACGCTGTTGTATCCCTGCGGATATTTCTCTTTCTAGCCAAACGATTACTAGTACACCTATTGTGATTCCTAATACAGGAGTAAAAATAGGGATAAGCATCCATATGATCCCATATACCTCTTTTAAGGATTCCAATCTAAAAAAAGAATTGATAGCTTGTATTTCTGTTGTATCTATTATCATTTTAACGATCAACTTCTCCCATAATGATATCTATGCTACCTAGTATCGTCATAATATCAGCCAATTTCATTCTTTTAACTAACTGAGGAAGGATTTGCAAATTGATAAAACCTGGTGGTCGGATTTTCCATCTCCAAGGAAAAACACCCCTATCTCCTATCAGAAAAATTCCTAATTCTCCTTTTGGGGCTTCTACTCTTACATAAAGTTCTTGTTTTGACAATTCAAAAGTAGGAGAAGGCTTTTTACTGATAAAGCGATAGTCAAAATCATTCCATTCGGGATCCTGTACTTTATCAAAGCGCCGGATTTCTAAATTCTCATAGGGACCCCCCGGAATTCCTTCTAAAGCCTGTTGAATAATTTTTATTGATTCTGTCATTTCACTAATTCGTACTAAATAACGAGCTAACGAATCCCCCTCTTTTTGCCATTGAACTCTCCAATCAAATTCATCGTAAGACTCATAATGATCAACCTTACGAAGATCCCATGGTATTCCAGAAGCTCGTAGCATTGGTCCTGATAAACCCCAATTTATTGCCTCCTCTCCACCAATAATGCCTATTCCCTCAACTCGCTCTAAAAAAATTGGATTCCGTGTAATAAGTCTTTGATATTCAGTAACTCTTGTTAAAAAATAGTCACAAAAATCCAAACATTTATCTATCCAGCCATAAGGTAAATCAGCAGCAACCCCCCCGATACGAAAATAATTATGCATCATTCGCATACCGGTGGCAGCTTCGAATAGGTCATATATCAATTCTCTTTCTCGAAAAATATAGAAGAAGGGCGTCTGTGCACCAATATCTGCCATAAAAGGGCCAAGCCATAATAAATGCGAAGCTATACGACTTAACTCCAACATAATAACTCTGACATAGCTGGCCCTTTTAGGCACTTGAATATTGCCTAACTGCTCTGGACCATTTACAGTTATTGCTTCTGTGAACATAGTAGCTAAATAATCCCAACGTGTTACATAAGGTAAATATTGTATAATTGTTCGGTTTTCCGCAATTTTTTCCATCCCTCTATGTAAATAACCCAATATCGGTTCACAGTCAATAACATCTTCACCATCTAGAGTAACAATGAGTCGAAGAACACCGTGCATTGATGGGTGCTGAGGACCCATATTTACTATCATAAGGTCATTTCGTATAGCTGGTGCAGTCATAGGTTTTTTTTCGATTCATTTTTCCATGAATTGCTGAAAGCGAAAAGAAGTTCATCAAAATTTAAGCGAAAATGCAAAACAACTCTTCAAATTAATGATTTTTTGTTTCTCGAATATCCAACCGGCCAATTAATTCTTTATAACGTACTTTATTTTTTTTTGACAAATAGGCCAGCAGCCGTTGACGTTTTCCTAGAACTTTACGCAGACCTCTCTGAGATAAATAGTCTTTTTTGTGCAATTCCAAATGTGAAGTAAGTCTCCGTATCCTATTTGTGAAACTCACTACTTGAAATTCAACGGATCCCTTGTTGTCTTTGTTTTCCTCTGTCAAAAAAATTACACTCAATTTTTTTTTTATCATAAAAAGTTCCTCTTATCCTTTTATTTAATTTACATAAATATATCTTATATTTTATTTTATCGATCAGTAATAATAATATCAGTCATTTTAATGTAGTAATTAGTATACACAAAAATTATAATTTTTTTCTGGACTCCTGATTTTATTAATCAAATTTTTAATTTTCTTTGGGCAGGGATAAGAGGGGATGGTACTTTTTTACACTCACAACGTCGAAAAATTTAGACCTAAAATTAGGAAGATTCCGTTGATTCGTTTATAGATTTTATCCAAACAAATTGATACGTCATTGATTTAGTATTAACTAAAAAATTGATCTATATCTATTTTAAACTAATATGTAAGCTAGGGCATATGTGCATCTGTTTGCTTTTGTATATATATACAGATGGTACAGAATAGATATGAAAAATGTACCATCAACCTATTTTTTTTGATTGTGGATATATTCTTAATATACTAAAAAGGTTTCCATTATTGGTAGCAAACCAATATCGATTCATACAAGCCAAGTCTTCTAATCGATAATTGGGCCAAAGAAAAAACTTTAATTGAATTAATTCGTTTTTATCTATATCAAAATGTTTACTTTGATCCAAAAAAAGATTCCCACTTTTTATGTTTTTTGTGTTACAAAATACTCGATTTCTATCCACACCTTTTCTATTTTTTGAATTGAAAAAAATGAGAATTCTCAATTCTCTACGACGTCTAGACGATAAAATATTTTCAGGAATAATAAAATCATAAGATTTGTTGTCTATATTTTTAGTTATTTTTTGATATCTTGTAATAGATTCATCCAATTTATTCTTATTGAAATATATTTTTTGTCGATTTCTTTGAGGAGTTTGGTACTTACTCTTATGAACCAACGAAATACTTATCGTTTGATGCATAATAAAGTATCCGTCGTTTTTTACAGACAAACGAATCGGTTCGATAAGAAATATCCCCTTTTTATTCAATTCTATAGGAGTAAATTTATTCCGAATTACCATTATATCCAGATTTATTTCTTTCCTTTGAATAGACGATATAGTAGTATCTCTTGGATTTTTCAGTCCAAGCAAATAACAATATATTTTGATATTATTGATCATTCTTTCAGTGAACTTCGGAATTAAACCATCGTCTATTATCCATTGAAAAAGCAAATAGTGTTTGCGTAAGAAAATAATTTCTGGTCTCATCTTATTCCGCATCTTGGATTGTTTTTTCGTTTTACCTTGGTTTTGTGCATAGGATCTAAGACCTTTTCGGCCTGAGGGTTCTTTTTTTTCTTGATTTTGATTCATTATTTCAAAATATATTTTTTCATTCGATGGTCTAAAAAAATGGAATTTTTTATTTTCATTTCTTTTTTTATTTTTATTCAAATTTAAAAGAAGTAATTTGCTTGGTATAATCCACGGTTTGGTTTTGTATACATTATAAAGTGGCACAAATTCTGGAAAGAAGGGAAGTTTCATATTCGTTGATATTGATATGGGGTTTAGTTTTTCTTCATTCATTTCCATCCAATCAAAAAAAAGTTTCTTGTCATTGATCGTATTTCTTTCTGAATCTTCAGGAATCGTCAGATAAAAAAGAGCGTTTTTAGCTATTTTCTCCATTTTGGGGTAATTCTTCCTTCCAATCTTAGTATTTCTATTACTGTTATAATCCATTTTTGTCCAGGGCTCTATATCTATTTTTTGTCTTAGATAAAAATTTATAATTTTCCAATCAAAATATTTTCTATCTGGATTTGTTTGCATATACACAGGATTGCCCCTTTCTAGATAATTATTGGTAGGAATTTCCTCCAGGCTTTCAAAGAATTTTTGTTTATAATTGTTGTAATTAAAAGTAATCTTTTGGTTGTTATTTAATTCTGATTCTGATGGTGATCCATAAATAATATATGAGGCCTTACTCATTTTAGAATTAATAGATTTATATGATAAAAGATCGTATCTATAGTATTTTGAAAAATTATATTTTTGGTTTGGTAATGGATAGACTTTAAAATCTTTTTCTTTTTTGTCAGAGAGTACTAGTTCTTTTTCATATGAATTCCATTTTTTTAAATCTTTATTTTTGGTTATACCGCTTTCATTAATTTTAATTCTCCATTTTTGTGGTATTAATCCAGACCATTTAATTTGAGATAAATTGTATTGATGATGACCTCTTAACCAGTTTTTCCATTGACTCGTTTCACAACTTGAAAATTTCTTATGTCTTAATTCGGAATGAAATATTCTTTGTGTTACAAAAGAATTCTTTATTGGAGTTTTACGAAAAAAAGATGTTCCATGAGAGTCAAGAATACATCTTAACTTATACAAGTGAATAACTCGGGTTTGTGATAATTTGTAAAATACATATGCTTGCGATAAGCAAGATAAGTCAAAAAAAAGATGTGAATTTCTATTACTAACTTTAATATTGTAAAGCGCCCTTTTTAGGGTTGAAATATATTGAATTTCTTTTTTGTTTTTTTTTTTTTTTAGTTCTTGGTTAGTTTTAGTATTGTAAATGGATTTATAAAAATAAAAAATTCTTGATGCGAGAACAAGTTGTGTAGGAATTCTGGCAATATTAATGATACATAGAAGGGTATCTATATACATTCTTTTAATTAAAATCTTTTGAAAATTTTGTAATTGGCAGATTAATCGAGTGCTTCTTCTTTTTATTTTAAAATTTTTCAAAAGATTTTTTATAAGTTTTACTTTTACATTATAACTTGTTTTGTTAGGAGTTATTTTTTTCTTGACGTTACTGTTTTTTTCTTTTGTAAGACTCTTTGTTTTATTTCTGATTGTCCTTGTTCTATCAGTTATATTTTTGATTGTTTTTTCTCGAAGTGAATAATTTGTATTATCAGTAGATTTCATTTTACTAAACGAGTCGTGAATTGTCTGATTGCTGATTATATAATTTTGTTCTTGGTTAGTTTTACTGGATTCATGCATTTTTCTCAATCTAAAAAATAGAATTGGATTTACTTTTGAGAGTCCTTTTTTTATTCTTTTTAGAAAAAAAAATAAAACGTTTTTGATAACCCCCTGTTTTGTTTCTTTTGAGTCTTGGAGAAACAATTTGGTTCTTTCTTTTAAAACGTTTAGAACTTTAAAAATTTTTTTTTTTTTTCGCATTTCTTTTTTTAGTTTTTTAAAAATAGGCTTAAAAAAGGAAGGTTGGGGGGGGACAGACCCAAAGGGTCGGTTTGTTTGTGCTCCCCAAGCCGTTAAAAAACTAAACTTTTGTTGTTCTTTTTTTAAATCTTTATAAGAAGAAAAATAAGGCCTTGATTTAGATCTGTGCCAGGGTTTCAAATAGAAAGGAAATACTATTTTTATCTGAATACCCTCTTTAAACCATTTTTTTGGAAGTTCTAGTTCTGATAATTGAACACCATTATAGGTACATATAATATGCTTTTCTCTATTCCATCCATCGAAATCTTCAGCCCACTCGGGGGGTTGGGATAATAAGATACGTCCGATATTTTTGACTATTATCAATGAAGGTAATAAAAAATATTTCCTAATAATTGATTGAATTATTAATATTAAACTTCTTGTTGCTTGCGGATATGGAATGAAATCCCAGGCCTCCGTGATTTTTTTCCACGCTTTTTCTTTGATTTTGTTCTCTTCCTCCTTTTTTATTTTTTGGTTTTCTTCTGTATAATCTTTCAATCCTATTCCTTTTCCTTTACTTTTAAAAGCTCTAAAAAAAAATTCAATATGTTCGGGAATATTAAAATAAAAAAGGGGGGATTTTTTTATTCTGTCCAAAAAAAGAGGGGAATGCACATTTGCTTGAAACAGTTTCGAAATAAAAGTTTTACGTCTTTGAGCACGCATAGAACCTTTGATAAATTCTCGACGAAAATCTGATTCTTCCGAATAGTCTCTAATAGACACCCAATTTTTGACACTTGTTTTGCGACTACGTTTGGTAGGTTTGTAAATTATTACACGATCTCTTTTTCTTGAACGTATATGATAATCCAACGGTAGGCCTTCGTGAGCTGTGCCCGACAGGAATTCCAACTCGGTAATAAGTTTGTATGACCATCGAGGAATTTTTTTACTGATTTCTTTTATTACAAATTTTTGTTTTGTTTTTTGACCATTAGGGCTGGTTAGAATTGTATTCAATACAAATTTTAAAAATTTGGCTCTTTTTTCTGAACCAATCCTTCCTTGTTCTTTTTCTGAAAATAAAGAGAGGCCCTTCAAATTTAAACTCGATCCCGATTCTCTATCAAAATTACTGATTAAAGTAAAGAAATGACGATTTTCCGCTGAAAAAGTTTTTTTATCAAATCGGCCTATTTTCTGTTCAAACTCTTGGTAATCAGTATCAGGAAGAAGAATACTATGAATCTTATTAATTTCCATTGTCTCTATGAAATTTTCTAACGAAATTTTATTTATGATTGAAGGTGAAAATTTTTTTTTTATTGTTCCACGATATGACCCATTCAAAATG